TCAAAAGAAGGTCACATTTATAGAGAGATCAAGATGAAGGCGGCAGAAGCGTTCCACTCGAAGAGAGGAGTTGAGAGGGCGTCGTCAACCACAAGTCAGTGAATGGGAATGTTATCTTCCTAGCAACGGAAGGCCGTGCAACGGGGAGGGCTCGTCGTCGAAGACAAGAGCTGAGACAAGAAGTACGGATAGATGGTTCATTTCATGTCTAGTCAGGTCTCGAGAGCGAGTGGAAGATAGATCTGGAATGTCAAGAGCCAGCCGGAGACGACATGCAAGTGAGTAAGGTTGTAGGCCAGTCGTCAGAGCTGTAGTCATTGTCAGTAGCAGAAGCTAAAGCCGCTGGCCATGCAGTGTAAGACATTGGTGGTCGAGCGAGAGGCTTTCAATCTCGGCCGGGGCCAAGAGAACTGAGGGATCATGTCACATCGCCGATGACCGTTGTTTAGTTATCCCTCCAACAAAAGCCTATGAACTTCTGTCAATGGACGGTCAACTCACCTTACGCGACGATAGGGTCGACGCGGGCATTGAGAAGCAAGCGTAGGCTGTAGGCTCGAAAGCCGGAGCGCGCGTTAGCGCTTGTAGTTTTCTCGCTTCCCTTTATATACATGATTAACTAGTCCAAGAACCTCCTCAGCTTCACTCTGAACGACTAACTAGGGCGATGCCTATTCCTCCTTCCTATTTATCTAATCGACTTTATTCTGACTTACACTAATATATGAATTTCTCAATGAAAGAAGACAAGGTATATAGGAGATTTTTGGGGTTAAGTAATCGTGTCAATGAAGACTAGCGATTAACCGCCCAACGAGACTATATACGATGAAATACAAAGGAGCAAGCGAGAAAACTACGCGCGCACTAGCGCGCTCCGGCTTTCGAGCCTCCGCTTGCTGGCTCTCAAGCCTACGCGCGCTAGCGTGGTCCCAGCAAGCGGAGGGGAGACCCGGAGCGAGCAAGAAAGCAAGCGAAGGGGAGACCTACGCGAGCAAGAAAGCGGCGAGAAAGAGCAAGCGAGAAAACTACGCGCGCACTAGCGCGCTCCGGCTTTCGAGCCTCCGCTTGCTGGGGGGAGACGCGACCCGTAGCGCGCTAGCAACAAAAGACGACGCGCGCTCCGGCTTTCGAGCCGCCGCAAGCTCCGGGGAGCAAGCGAAGGTCCGGAGAGGAACGACCGACCCGCAGCGAGCCAAAGAGCAAGCGAAGGGGAGACCCTACACGCGCTAGCAAAGGTAGAAAACAAGAATCCGCGCGCGTAGGCTTTCAGCACCTCCGCTTGCTTGCTACCGAACGAGAAAACGGAGAAAGCGCGCTAGCGAACGAGAAAACTACGCGCGCTAGTGCGCGCTCCGTTTTCTCGCTTGCTGCTCCGGCTTTCTATTCTATTAGAGCCTACGCTTGCTCTTTGGCGCGCTTCGCTTCCAGCGCCTCCGCTTGCTGCTCCGGCTTTCTCGCCTACGCTTGCTGCTCCGGCTTTCTATTGAGCAGCCTACGCTTGCTTGGAGGCGCTTAACTCTTTCTTATTATTAGTAAGAATTGTTGTCTTAGTTCCGTAAGATGGTTCAACCCCGGCTTTTCATGAATATGGAACCCCCTCCACTAGATTTTGCTGAAAAATGAGCCTTTCCCCGTACGGATTGGAGTACGAAAGGCCCACCCCAAAGAGCGAATAGTCCTTTCTTTTTTTCGGGTATCGCCACGCGGCTTAATCCCGATCACTCCCTCAGGAATAGGAGCTAATAATAGAACGCACATCAGAAAGTACTCCCCTTTCTTAAGAGATAGAGCAATCCTTACTCGACAGCTCAAAGCTGACCAGTACAAAACCATGTGATCTGTCCTCGTTTCCCTACCCCACTGGCTTCGTCGTCCTCTGCCTACTCCTCTTTCACTGGCTTCTACGTGTCTTTTTTTTACTGGCTTATTTGTACCCAGCTCGAAAACTACAAGCGCGTTAGCGCGCGTAGGCGTGAGAGCCAGCAAGCAGAGGTCCGAAAGGACCCGAAGCGCGCCAAAGAGCAAGCGGAGGTCCGAAAGGACCCGAAGCGAGAAAACTACGCGCGCACTAGCGCGCTCCGGCTTTCGAGCCTCCGCTTGCTGGCTCTCAAGCCGGAGCAGCAAGCAGAGGTCCGAAAGGACCCGAAGCGCGCCAAAGAGCAAGCTACGGCGAGAAAGCCTACGCGCGCGTCTGCGCTCTCCCTTTTCTCGAGAGCGTCTGCGCTCTACCTTTTCTCGCTTTTTTCAGTCTATATAAAGAGAGACGCGAACTTAGAAAGAAAAAAAGACTTAGAGTTAGAGTTTCGATATGGATATCCACGCCCGACTTTCAAGAATTCCGCAAGAAATCTCTCAAGTGGAAGAGGAGAAGCTCGAATGGGAGCAAATGCTGGGTCTGTTCTGGGAACACATGCCGGCGATCGATCCAGAAAAGATAAGATCTCGTATGCTGGCTATACGGAATCAAATCCAAGCCCTCGAAAACCAAAAGAGGGCCCTCCTTCTCGAACAGCAGGAGCTTCTTCTTCTTGCTGTCGCACGTTGTGATCCCCCGCAAGATGAAAAGAAATGAGCATTAGCTCTTTCTAAAAGATTCAAATAAGGAGTCCGTCGACCCAAAGTAGTGTGTGTTTTAATCCAGGGCTTTCTTTCGTGGAGATCTACTCCTATCCTAAGTCGATTGCTTTTATTTGGTGTGTTTGCATGTATCACTAGTAGTCTTCAATGCTTATGTATAATAATAAGACTTGTTCGTAAGTGCTTCAAATGAATGTGAAAGTTGAAATAAGGTGGTTGTTAAGTGTACTGTAGATGTGCTTATTAAGCCTTTCCAGCAAGCGGAGGGTCCGAAGGACGAAGCGCGCCAAAGAGCAAGCGCGGGGGTCCGAAAGGACCCGTAGCGCGCGTCTGCGCTCTACCTTTTCTCGTTCGCTAGCGCGCTCATACTACGTTTTCTCGCTTGCTCGCTCTGGCGACAAAACGAGACGCGCGCGTAGGCTTTCTATCTCAAGCCGTAGCTTGCCCTCTTGCTCGCTCCGGGTCGTTTATCCCCAGCAAGCTACGGCGAGAAAGCCAGAGCGAGCAAGCGAGAAAACGGAGCGCGCACTAGCGCGCGGAGGCTTTCGAGCCTCCGCTTGCTGGCTCGAAAGCCGGAGCGCGCGTCGTCTTGTTTTGTTGCTAGCGCGCTACGGGTCGTTCCGGACCTTCGCTTGCTGGCTCGAAAACGTAAATCTCGCTAGCTAGCGCGCTTGTAGTTTTCGAGCTTCCTTCTTCCTTGAGTCTGCGCCGTCTGAAATACCAAACTGCCCTTTTAGTATAAAAAAACTTAACCAACTGCAACTGATTCACAAATCGTGAATTAGCCTCGAGTCAGGCCTAAGCCCGGAAGTGCTTTCGCTCTAAACTCTGTTTTCTTATGCCCGAACACTATAATCAGAAGGAAAAGCTACTCCACTGGCTTGGGATAACTTGAATCATCTTTCTATTCAACTATAGCAACCAAGACGCAATCAGTCAATACCAGGCAAAGTCCAACCTATGATTTCCGGTCGTTCTCTTTAGGTCATTTATCGGTCCTTCGTTCGACATATATAATCTCATATAAAGACGTCCCTACGGAGCAAGCGGAGGCTAGAACGGAGCGAGCAAGAGAGCAAGCGGAGGGGAGACCGTAGGCTTGCTATATGGCAAGCGGAGGCGAGAAAGAGCAAGCAAGCGAGAAAACGTAGAGCGCGCTAGCGAACGAGAAAACTACGCGCGCACTAGCGCGCGGAGGCTTGAGAGCCAGCAAGCGGAGGCTCGAAAGCCGGAGCGCGCTAGTGCGCGCTCCGTTTTCTCGCTTGCTGCGTAGGCTTTCTATTAAAGCCGGAGCTTGCCATATAGCAAGCCTACGGCGCAGACGCGCGCTCTCCTTCGGACCCTCCGCTTGCTCTCTGGCTCGCTTCGTCCTTCGGACCCTACGCTTGCTGGGGGTAAACGACCCTACCCCTACGCGAGCAAGCAAAAAAAAGCGTAGGCGAGAAAGCAAGCGGACTCTATACGAAAGCGAGAAAACTACAAGCTAGCTAGCGCGCGTAGGCTTTCAAACAAGCAAGCGGAGCAAGCTCCGGGCTCGAAAGCCGGAGGCGTCTGCGCTCTCCGTTTTCTCGAGAGCGTCTGCGCTCTTATAAACGCCGCGCGTCAGGAAGGGTCTTTTGAACTTCTTAAGTGCGCGCATACTCCGTTTTCTCGCTTGCTCCCCTTCGCTTTTTTGCTCCACGTAGCTTGCTCAGAGAGCAAGCGTACGGTCGGTCGTTCCGGACCGGACCTGAACTTGCTGGCTCGCTCCGGGTCGTTCCTCCCCTACGCTTGCTGGCTCTCACGCCTACGCGCGCTAGCGCGCTTGTAGTTTTCTCGCTCGCTAGCTAGCTTTCCGTTTTCGAGCTTCCCCACTACTTGTATATACGGGTTGAAAAACGAAAATGGAGTTAGTTTCATTAAAGGAAGCAAAGCAGAGCTTAGCAGACGAAAGCGTATCGGTATCAAAGAGAAAGCCACTGTTTAGCAATCGAGCTAGCATTGAACCAGCTGCCACTTTTGAAGCTAGGAACCTAACCTCGACGCTAATCGCAAAATCCTCTAAAAAGTAAGGTGAGAGAAGCCCACTTATCCCACTCTCCTCTCCCCCCCCCTTGCTGGGGCGGGCCTCGCCTTTGAAGGCTACATTCGATCCCAAATATGTCAATTCGGAATCGACCAAAAGTCCAATTTCAGGGCTTAGCTTAGGCCCCTTCATTGGAATGACATGAAAAGTCTTTTTCAAAACCTAGCATTAAGGGAGTTACGACGATATACGAGAGGAACGGAGAAAAACTCTCGTGATTGGTATATAGGGGAGCTTGCTCCGTTTATGATATAGTTCAAGATCGCATCACTTTTTCTTCCTTTCTTCATGCTTTGATATTAGTCGATATAGTCAAAAATGACCATAAATCATTCGTATGTACCAAAAAAAACGTTTGAAAAAAGGTTTAGGAACTGGGTTTTCAGGAGAACCCTGAAGAACGGATCTACTAGATCGAAAGATCCATTTTATTTATTTCCATTTGAAAGGCAAATTAGAAAGTTTAAACATAAAACATAGAATAGTGAATAGAGCAAGCGGAGGGGAGACCCGGAGCGAGCAAGAAAGCAAGCGAAGGGGAGACCTACGCGAGCAAGAAAGCAAAAAAGCGGAGGCGAGAAAGCGAGAAAACGGAGAGCGCGCTAGCGACAAAAGCGCTCCGGCGTGAGAGCCTGCGAGAAAACGGAGCGCGCACTAGCGCGCTCTTTCGAGCCTCCGCTTGCTCTTTGGCGCGCTTCGCTTCCAGCGCCTTCGCTTGCTCTCTGGCGCGCGTAGGGTCGGTCGTTCCGGACCGGACCTGAACTTGAAGGTCCGGAAGGACCGTAGGCTTGCTCTCGGGCAAGCGTAGGCTTTCAAGCCTCCGCGCGCTAGCAACAAAACAACAAGACGCGCGCTCCGGGGAGACCGTAGACTTGCTATATGGCAAGCGTAGGCTACGGCTCGAAAGCCTCCGCGCGCGTCTGCGCGCGTAGTTTTCTCGCTTGCTCCCCTTCGCTTTTTTGCTCTCTGGCGCGCTCCGGGTCGGTCGTTCCGGACCGGACCTGAACTTGCTTGCTACCGAACGAGAAAACGGAGCGCGCACTAGCGCGCTCTTTCGAGCCTCCGCTTGCTCTTTGGCGCGCTTCGTCCTTCGGACCCGGAGCTTGCTGGGCGCAGACGCTCTCGAGAAAAGGTAGAGCGCAGACGCGAACGAGAAAACGGAGCGCGCACTAGCGCGCGGAGGCTTGAGAGCCAGCAAGCGGAGGTCCGAAAGGACCCGAAGCGCGCCAAAGAGCAAGCGGAGGGTCCGAAGGAGAGCGCGCTAGTGCGCGCGTAGTTTTCTCGCTTGCTGCTCCGGCTTTCGAGCCAGCGAGCTCCGGGGAGAAAGGACCCGAAGCGAGCCAGAGAGCAAGCGGAGGATAGAAGAGAAAGCCTACGCAGCAAGCAATGCGGACTCTATACGCGCGCACTAGCGCGCTCCGGCTTTCGAGCCCTAGCTTGCTCTTTGGCGCGCTTCGGGTCCCCTTTCGGACCTCCGCTTGCTGGGGAGGAAGGACCCTACGCGAGCAAGAGAGCAAGCTCCGGCTCTAATAGAAAGCCTACGCGCGCGTCTGCGCTCTCCGTTTTCTCGTTCGCGTCTGCGCTTTCTCCGTTTTCTCGCTTGCTGCTCCGGCTTTCGAGCCTACGCTTGCTGGCTCTCACGCCGGAGCGAGCCAGCAAGCGGAGGGGAGAAAGGACCCGGAGCGCGCTAGCGCGCGTAGGCTTGAAAGCCTACGCTTGCTTGCTCTCAAGCCTACGCGCGCTAGCTAGCTTGTAGTTTTCTCGCTTTCTCGCTAGCGCGCTTGTATAGAGTCCGCTTTGCTAGCTAGCGCGCTTTCCGTTTTCGAGCTTGTTCATTTTTTTTTATTACTATATGAAATCCACACTTTGACACCTAAGATTCCGTAACGAGTAGATACTTCCGCAGGAGCATAATCGATTTTCTGGTTAAATACATTACGAGATGTTTTTCCATACTTTCCGCATTCAGTTCTAGCAATTTCTGCACCTTCTGATCGACCTGAACAACATATACGGATCCCCTCAACCCCTTTTTTCATTACTAATGGAATATTCTTCACAATTTGACTAAAAATAGAACGAAATGATCTTGTTTTGTTCCTCGGTTGAAAAGAGATGTCTTGAGCAATCGGAGAAGCACTTTGATAAACAGATTTGATCTTGACCGACTCAATTAAGGTATTAGTCTTTGTTCTATTAGACAACAAAGATCGCATTTTTTTCACTTCGTTCAAATAAGAGTTGTACCCGTACGGAATTCTTTTGTTTCTCAGTATGATCTCTATCATCATCTCTATTCCCTTTCTCAATTCTCCTATCCCACCTAGGTCTATGAATTTCTCTATAAATTCCATTACCTTATCCTTACCCATGAGGTTCCTACATTTGATCCTTAATTTACCTAGGAGTTGTTCCCGGGCATCCTCAAAAAAAAGGTTCTTATACACCCCAACCCCATCCCTTGTAAAGAAAAAGGTAGCACCGAAGAAAGGAAAGAGCGAGATGGTGGTTTTTGTTCTTCCAGCGAAGCGAAGATCATTCTCTTGGCGAATGAAGTGGGTCAACCTCTTTTTGGCTTCGGCCAAACACTTTTTCTCGCTGGTCGAGCTTTCTACAAAAAAAGCGATGCGAGAACGTATTCTCAACTCGTTGCTTCTTCCCTGTGCATTCGCTCCCCCCATCGTAGATGGTTCAGCCACGCCCGGTGCCATGAAATGATTGAGAACTACGAGGGGGTCGAAATGAATTTTGTTCTTTGTATTCAATAAGTATTGCATGACCGAATAATTCAAGGAGGGACGCACTGCAGGGAGGGTCCTTTTAAGCATAGCGCTTCGCTTCCGGTTCGTCGGAAGAATCAACTGACTTCCCTCTTCTTCATTGATCTGGGGGAAAAGAAAGAAGACTAACTTCGTTTTTCTGAAGGAGTCGTCATTTTCTATCAGGAAGGCTATGTCATTTACAACCCCGGCGTATTTCGGATGCTTGAAGGCCCCGCTGACCCGAAGTGATTTAGAAAGATTCTTCTTTATCGATGGTGATCGGTCATGGTATCCATAGCCTTGCTTCTTTTTCGGCCAAATCCTGATTTCGTTTTGCTTCTCCCGGTCGTCGAGCCTGATCGACTCGACTCTTTTCCCTACCCCCCGGCCTCTCACTTCGTTTCGTTCTTCTTCTGTATCGTCGCTTGAATGAAGACACCCGATCGGCCCGACTTTCCCAAATGCCCACCACCGGCCCCGGCCCTTCTCCTTTCCGGGTCTGGATTTTTTGCGTCGTTTCAGTCGTCGTGGTCGACGGGGAAGAAAGAAATGAATAAATGTTCTTTTGGGAAAATGTAGAATAATACACCTACCGAGACGAAAGCCAAAGGTGAGTCTCTCCGGTGGACGTATCGAACCGAAATAAGATCTCAGATTGACATCTTGATAGACTGATTTACCATAATAATAAATAGAGTCAATGGTTGCCGTGGGAAGAGCCGCTTCTTTCTTGCGGGGGGCTTCCATTCAGCAGCGCAGACTAGTTGTGCTCTCCGAACCGTGCTGGATAGTCACCCATCACACGGCTCTCAAACCCAACCTGTGGTGGATCCCAGGGGACAAAGTCAAAGCGCTTGATCCTTTGCCCCATACTTTGAGATGCTCCTCCCCGCCGATCAAGCAGCGACGCTGCTCGTGATAGGCTTAGCTTGTTGCCGCTATCCTTCGGTTTGGATAAGTCAAGTCCCCTCGGTCGATTCGCTCAGGTGGTCTTCCCTTATCTTCCCTAACCTTCAGACTTGTTCTGGTTTGAGAAAGGAGGCACCGGCCGAGCGCCCTAAATGAATAAGAAATGGACATCAGAGGGAATCAATGATTCTTATTCAACCGAGTTGAAGCTAGCAAGATGTCGATTACACACCGGAGGTTGGTAAGAACTGAGGGACAATGCCCCCTAACCTAAGTGGGCCTACCAGCGAAGCAACTGGTACTTGATCGGACGGGGGGCACTTTGGTTTCGTGCAAGGCCCTTGCAGCAGGAAGAGGCAGTTGTCATTTGAAAGGAAACGCCCAGCAAGCGAGAAAACGTAGTATGAGCGCGCTAGCGAACGAGAAAAGGTAGAGCGCGGACGCTCTCGAGAAAACGGAGAGCGCAGACGCGAACGAAGCGGACTCTATACGCGCGCACTAGCGCGCGGAGGCTTGAGAGCCAGCAAGCGGAGGTCCGGAACGACCCTACGCGAGCAAGAGAGCAAGCGGAGGTCCGGAACGACCCGGAGCGAGCAAGAGAGCAAGCGGAGGTCCGGAACGACCCTACGCGAGCAAGAGAGCAAGCGGAGGTCCGGAACGACCCTACGCGAGCAAGAGAGCAAGCGGAGGCTCGAAAGAGCGCGCTAGTGCGCGCTCCGTTTTCTCGCTTGCTGCTCCGGCTTGAGAGCCAGCAAGCGTAGGTGCTGAAAGCCGGAGCGCGCCAAAGAGCAAGCGGAGGTCCGAAAGGACCCGGAGCGCGCACGAGAGCAAGCGGAGGGTCCGAAGGAGAGCGCGCTAGCGCGCTTTCTCCGTTTTCTCGCTTGCTGCTACGGCTTGAGAGCCAGCAAGCGGAGGTCCGAAAGGAGCCTACGCGCGCGGATTCTTTTCTTGCTAGCGCGCTCCGGGTCCTTCCGGACCTTCGCTTGCTGCTCCGGCTTGAGAGCCAGCAAGCGGAGGCTCGAAAGCCGGAGCGCGCTAGTGCGCGCGTAGTTTTCTCGCTTCGGGTCCTTTCGGACCTCCGCTTGCTGCTCTCCTTCGGACCCTCCGCTTGCTCCGGCTAGACCGGAGCGAGCAAGAAAGCGGCTCGAAAGCAAGCGGAGGGGAGAACCGACCCTACGCGAGCAAGAGAGCAAGCTAGGGCTCGAAAACTACAAGCAAGCGAGAAAACGTAGAGCGCGCTAGCGAACGAGAAAACTACGCGCGCACTAGCGCGCGGAGGCTTGAGAGCCAGCGAGAAAACGGAGCGCGCACTAGCGCGCTCCGGCTTTCGAGCCTCCGCTTGCTCTTTGGCGCGCTTCGGGTCCTTTCGGACCGGAGCTTGCTCTTTGGCGCGCTTCGGGTCCTTTCGGACCGGAGCTTGCTGGGGAGGAACGACCCTACGCGAGCAAGAGAGCAAGCGGAGGTCCGGAACGACCCTACGCGAGCAAGAGAGCAAGCGGAGGTCCGGAACGACCCTACGCGAGCAAGAGAGCAAGCGGAGGCTCGAAAGCCGGAGCGCGCTAGTGCGCGCGTATAGAGTCCGCATTGCTTGCTGCTCCGGCTTTCTCGCCTAGCAAGCTCCGGGGAGCAAGCGAAGGTCCGGAGAGGAACGACCGACCCGCAGCGAGCCAAAGAGCAAGCGAAGGGGAGACCCTACACGCGCTAGCAAAGGTAGAAAACAAGAAGACGCGCGCGTAGGCTTTCAGCACCTACGCTTGCTGGCTCTCACGCCTACGCGCGCGTCGTCTTTTGTTGCTAGCGCGCGTAGGGTCGTTCCTCCCCTACGCTTGCTCTCTTGCTCGCGTAGGGTCGTTCCGGACCTACGCTTGCTTTCTCGCTTTCTCCGTTTTCTCGCTTTCTCGCTAGCGCGCTTGTATAGAGTCCGCTTTGCTAGCTAGCGCGCTTTCCGTTTTCGAGCTTGGTTCTTCAACATTTTCCATTCTATCATTTGTTTGACAACTTAAACTAGGCTCTACTTTAGATAGCTTTTCGGTCAACATCAAAAAAGGTCAGGGGCGCGTCGGAACGGTCGGTGGCTGCTTAGTCTCATTCGAGAGTCTAATCTCTTTGTACTGCTTTTTTTTTTTCAAAGAAAAAAAAAGAAAAGAAGGAGGTCGATTTAGGCTCCTTCCCTTCCACTGCATAGCAGCGCTGGCAGGTACTATTTGCCCTCTGCCCCACGCACCTAACCAGCTCGCGTGGTTCACCGGTTCCACCGAAAACTCTCATTTGTTGAAGCGGAGCATAGTGCGCTTTAGGCGCCGAGCGAGAAAGGTCTCTTCTTTCCTTTCGCTTTATTCACTGATCTGAAAGTTAGCACTTGTTTTCTTATTGATTCCAGGGGCGGCGGCGTTCTTGAATGAAGTCTATCCGAACCGAATTAGCACTTCTCAGATCAGGCTAGGCCTCTCCAGCTGAGCTGGGCGCCGGGGCCCTGGATGCGCTAGCGATCGGCACATAGGGGAGTGGTTGCCCGGGTTTCTCGGCCTGGTATCCTGCACCTCGCGTTCATGATATCTACATTCAACTGTGCCCCGGAGACACGGTCGAAGCACGCCCAGTGTGCTTCTTTCACGACATGCTCTGGTCCCGGGTGTCTCCCAGTGGTTTTCTAGTGTTAGAAGAAGTCGTGTCCGTCCCGGACATCTGCAACGTCCTCCCACGCTTTTTTATTTTAAATAGAGGACAAACTGAAGGAAAAGACTGACCCATTCGGTGACTTTCGCGGTCGCCCTCACTGAACCAACTTGAATCTGAACTACGATTCAGATCAAGTCTTACCGAAATCGGATTTCCTTTTCGTGCCATATGTGCTTAGACTTTACTTTTTCCCCCTTTTTCTTCCCGATCCAATATTTGTTCTCGAAAGTCTTCGTTTCCGTGTAAAAGCAAACTCTCCAAATTTATGACCAACCTTTTCTTCAGTGATCTTACAACGAACAGGAGTTTTTCCATTGTAAATTCGTACGGAGCAATTAACGAATTCCGGCAAAATAGAAGATCTACGTGACCAAATTCTCCTGTTCAAAAGAAGATCTCTCTTCTTCTTCATTCTCAACAGGAATGCATCAACAAAACTGCCCTTCCATATAGATCGTCGTGGCATGAACTCTGAATTTCTTCGCTTCTTTTCCGCCCCTACTTCAATTAAAGCGCGCTCCTACTCCTCCTCCTTCTCCTCCAGAATGGAATCCTCGTTGGTCCTTCGTTCGCAGTGGTCATTGTATAGTGAGAAAGCTCACCCCTGCCTTTAGATAAAGTAACCTCTACGCTTCGTCCCCGGTGTGTAGGGCCGATCCCCGTGTGCTAGAGAGAGGACCGGAAAGTTTGTGTTAAGCATATAGTTGGTTTTTGTCTTGTTTAGGCATTTGGGGCCCTCTCTGCCGGCCTGCTTAGCGACAGAGCTCGAAAACGGAAAGCGCGCTAGCGCGCGTAGCGAGAAAACTACAAGCGCGCTAGCGAGAAAACTACAAGCGCGCTAGCGCGCGTAGGCTTGAGAGCCAGCAAGCGAGAAAACGTAGAGCGCGCTAGCGCGCTCCGGCGTGAGAGCCTAGCAAAAAAGCTACGGGGAGCAACTCGTATAGAGTCCGCATTGCTTGCTGCGTAGGCTTGAGAGCCAGCAAGCGGAGGTCCGAAAGGACCCGAAGCGCGCCAAAGAGCAAGCGGAGGCTCGAAAGCCGGAGCGCGCTAGTGCGCGCGTAGTTTTCTCGCTTCGGGTCCTTTCGGACCTCCGCTTGCTGCTCTCCTTCGGACCCTCCGCTTGCTCCGGCTAGACCGGAGCGAGCAAGAAAGCGGCTCGAAAGCAAGCGGAGGGGAGAACCGACCCTACGCGAGCAAGAGAGCAAGCTAGGGCTCGAAAACTACAAGCAAGCGAGAAAACGTAGAGCGCGCTAGCGAACGAGAAAACTACGCGCGCACTAGCGCGCGGAGGCTTGAGAGCCAGCGAGAAAACGGAGCGCGCACTAGCGCGCGGAGGCTTTCGAGCCTCCGCTTGCTCTTTGGCGCGCTTCGGGTCCTTTCGGACCGGAGCTTGCTCTTTGGCGCGCTTCGCTTCCAGCGCCTACGCTTGCTCTTTGGCGCGCTTCGCTTCCAGCGCCTACGCTTGCTGGGGAGGAACGACCCGGAGCGAGCAAGAGAGCAAGCGGAGGTCCGGAACGACCCGGAGCGAGCAAGAGAGCAAGCGGAGGTCCGGAACGACCCTACGCGAGCAAGAGAGCAAGCGGAGGTCCGGAACGACCCGGAGCGAGCAAGAGAGCAAGCGGAGGTCCGGAACGACCCGGAGCGAGCAAGAGAGCAAGCGGAGGTCCGGAACGACCCTACGCGAGCAAGAGAGCAAGCGGAGGCTCGAAAGCCGGAGCGCGCTAGTGCGCGCGTATAGAGTCCGCATCGCTTGCTGCTCCGGCTTTCTCGCCTAGCAAGCTCCGGGGAGCAAGCGAAGGTCCGGAGAGGAACGACCGACCCGCAGCGCGCCAAAGAGCAAGCGGAGGCGAGAAAACTATGAAAGCGCGTCTGCGCTCTACGTTTGATCGAGAGCTAGCGCGCTCTACGTTTTCTCGCTTGCTCCTTTCTTGAAGCCAGTCATCAATTCATTCAATTCTATCTCTCACCTCACGAATTGGATTCGAACCAATATCAAGCTACTTTCCTTGTTAGTAGATCGTGAGTGGGTCTGTCGTCCTCCTCATTATAGTCCTCCTAAAATCAATAGCATTTCGTCGGAATACATCCTGTCTTTTCACCTTAGTAGTCCTATGCATAGTCAGTACTATAGCCCCAATCATGGCTACTAATAAAATAAGACTCGAAACCAAAAACCAGACGGAATAGTAGGTATAAAGTAAATTGCCCAATGTTTCCAAATTAGTCCAACTTCGTACCTTTCCGGCATAAACCGTATATCTCAGAGAGGTCGTCTTTCTTTGGGTTGGTAGTAATGGAATGGTTTCATTATCTAAAATGAAGAACATTTCGCACCAAAGGATCAGTCCAATAATACCACTCACAGGTAAATAGCGCAATACTTCTTCGTGAATCTCCGCTATTTGAATATGGAACATCATAACAACGAATAGGAATGAGACGGCTATAGCTCCTATATAAACTACTGGGAAGATCATAGCGGAAAAGTCGAGACCTAACAAAAGAAGTAACCCTGAAATGTTGCGAAAGACTGGGATGGGAAACAAAACGGAATGTACCGGATTTTTAGCACGTGCAACCATCAAACCAGAGACCAAAGCAGGGCTCGACAAAACAGAAAGTATCATGGTACGTCGTCCTTCCCTTTAATGGAACTTTCATGCTGGAGCAAGAAGACGCATGAAAGTCGATCTATTACGACCAGCGCGGTTGTTCGTATTTCATTTTCTTTCTTCTTAAAAAGCACTCACTGAGTTACTTACGGAATAACATCTCTCTTCTCTCAGGCCAGCTCGAAAACGGAAAGCGCGCTAGCGAACGAGAAAACGGAAAGCGAGAAAACTACAAGCTAGCTAGCGAACGAGAAAGCAAGCGAGAAAACTACGTATTCGCGCGCTAGCGAACGAGAAAAGGTAGAGCGCAGACGCGAACGAGAAAACGGAGCGCGCACTAGCGCGCTCCGGCTTGAGAGCCAGCGAGAAAACGGAGCGCGCACTAGCGCGCGGAGGCTTGAGAGCCTCCGCTTGCTCTTTGGCGCGCTTCGCTTCCAGCGCCTACGCTTGCTGGGGAGGAACGACCCTACGCGAGCAAGAGAGCAAGCGGAGGTCCGGAACGACCCTACGCGAGCAAGAGAGCAAGCGGAGGTCCGGAACGACCCTACGCGAGCAAGAGAGCAAGCGGAGGCTCGAAAGAGCGCGCGTCTGCGCGCGTAGTTTTCTCGCTTGCTGCTCCGGCTTTCGAGCCAGCAAGCGTAGGCGCTGGAAGCGAAGCGCGCCAAAGAGCAAGCTCCGGGGAGGAAGGACCGTAGGCTTGCTCTCTGGCAAGCGTAGGCTTGAGATAGAAAGCCGGAGCGCGCCGATTCTTTTCTTGCTAGCGCGCTCCGGGTCCTTCCGGACCTTCGCTTGCTGCTACGGCTTTCTATTAGAGCCTACGCTTGCTCTCTTGCTCGCGTAGGGTCGTTCTTCCCCAGCAAGTTCAGGTCCGGTCCGGAACGACCGACCCTACGCGCGCCAGAGAGCAAGCGAAGGTCCGAAAGGGGACCCGAAGCGCGCCAAAGAGCAAGCGGAGGCGAGAAAGCCGGAGCAGCAAGCTCCGGGTCCGAAGGACGAAGCGCGCCAAAAGAGCAAGCGGAGGCTCGAAAGAGCGCGCGTCTGCGCTCTCCGTTTTCTCGAGAGCGTCTGCGCGCATACTCCGTTTTCTCGCTTGCTGCTACGGCTTTCGATTCGAGCCCTAGCTTGCTCTTTGGCGCGCTTCGGGTCCTTTCGGACCTCTGCTTGCTCTCTTGCTCGCTCCGGTCTAGCCTCCGCTTGCTGCTCCGGCTTTCTCGCCTCCGCTTGCTAGGCGAGAAAGAGCAAGCTACTGCTACGGCTCTCACGCCTACGCGCGCCTCGTCTTTTGTTGCTAGCGCGCTACGGGTCGTTCCGGACCTCCGCTTGCTTGCTGCTCCGGCTTTCTATTCTAGCAAGCGAGAAAACGGAGAAAGCGCAGACGCTCTCGAGAAAAGGTAGTATGAGCGCACTTCTGAAGTTCAAAAGACCCTTCCTGAGCGCGCGGCGTTTATAAGAGCGCAGACGCGCGCGTAGGCTTGAGAGCCAGCGAGAAAACTACGCGCGCACTAGCGCGCTCCGGCTTTCGAGCCTCCGCTTGCTGGGGAGAAAGGACCCGAAGCGCGCCAAAGAGCAAGCGGAGGCTCGAAAGAGCGCGCTAGTGCGCGCGTATAGAGTCCGCATTGCTTGCTGCGTAGGCTTTCTATTGAGCAGCCTCCGCTTGCTGGCTCTCACGCCTACGCGCGCTAGCGCGCTTTCTCCGTTTTCTCGCTGGCTCGCTCCGGCTTTCTTTTCTCGCCGTAGCTTGCTCGCGTAGGCTTTCTATGAGAGCCAGCAAGCGGAGGTCCGAAAGGACCCGAAGCGAGAAAACTACGCGCGCACTAGCGCGCTCTCCTTCGGACCCTACGCTTGCTCTTTGGCGCGCTTCGGGTCCTTTCGGACCGGAGCTTGCTGGCTCTCAAGCCGGAGCAGCAAGCGAGAAAACTACGCGCGCACTAGCGCGCTCTCCTTCGGACCCTCCGCTTGCTCTTTGGCGCGCTTCGGGTCCTTTCTCCCCAGCAAGCGGAGGCTCGAAAGCCGGAGCGCGCTAGTGCGCGCGTAGTTTTCTCGCTGGCTCTCAAGCCTACGCGCGCGTCTGAGTGAGAAAACAACAAGTACGCTAGCGCGCTCCGGGTCTACCCAGCAAGTTCAGGTCCGGGGGGGAACGACCGACCCGGAGCGCGCCAGAGAGCAAGCGAAGGGGAGAAAGGACCCTACGCGCGCCAAAGAGCAAGCTAGGGCTCAAAAGCCGGAGCGCGCTAGTGCGCGCGTAGTTTTCTCGCTTGCTCCCCTTCGCTTTTTTGCTTTCTTGCTTGTATAGAGTCCGCTTTGCTCTATTGCTCGCGTACTCTTTCGAGCCTCCGCTTGCTGGATAGAAATCTATCTATGAATCGATCGTCACTATCCTCTATCCGGATAGATTTGTCCCTATGAGCGGCTACGCCGATCTTTATATGTTTTGGCCACGTCCGTTTCCGCTCCGAAGAGGAAGGTTTGGATCTTTCAATCTTATGTCGTGAGGGATGTGACCTATGTTAGGTCCATAAGATACCACAGCTTTTGGTGTTCTATGATTCACCTCCGAATAATGAGTAGGTAGTTCGATCCTTTTGATTCTTCTCTTCATAGTCAACTTATGGGGGGATGCGGAGCAATAGGTCGACTTACGATATAAAGATAAAGAAGAATTGTAAACTAAAGTACTTCTTATTCGAGTAGGAAGATTTCGGTTTTTCTCGTTCCTTCTCTTCGATAAGAATAGGTATTTGAAATGATAAAAATTCCTCTTCATTCTGTTGTGCTCAGCGAAGGAACTGCCTAAGCATACTTTTTCGGATCCAAACATCTTTGTTCTTTCGTTGTCTTCTTTTTGCATAGAAGAACGCAACTTTTTCAAAAAACGGGATTTGAGTAGTAGGTGGCATCCCCTCAACGTTTTGAGTAGGTGTAACCATTCTGTTTTGGTTCTTCTCCACATTCGGCTGCGGGCCCGACGGAATTTGCCTATGATTTTTTCAACTGAGATTTCGATATAGAAAGATCTCCTTATTTCTTCACCGCGGATTCTCGCGTCATTCTCTTGAAAAGATATTAGATCACCGTGGGACACTTTCAAATGAGTAATGCTTACCATTCCATTATTCACACAAACCCTTCGATGACTTATCAGCTGCCTTGCTTGAGGAATAGTTTCACAAAAATGGAGACGAACCAGAATAACGTCCAATCTTCTTTCTAGATTGAGTAGAAAGGGGATATATGAAGTTTGTTCTGTTCCTCTGTGCATCTTTGTGATGGGTAAATCCCCATAAAAAAGGGACAACTTTCGTGTAGTTTGTAATTGGATGTAACTGTTAAGATTTTTTCTCGAATAAATCTTTCTCTTAATAGATCTCTTCTTGTTCCTCAATCTTCGGAGAATGCGGCGTTGTATTATTGTAAGTTCTCTGTTCCGAACATTTCCTGAAAGTAGACGACAAGTTTTAAATCTTAATGCAGGCATTTCATATCTCGTTGAATCAGTCTTTTTCGCCACATCGCGTATAACGGGAATCGAACCCCCTCTGCTGCTGGCGGGCGGATGGAGAATGTCCTACTTCGAACTCAGCAACTTGTTAGGAGTAGGTTTTGGTTGGAACCCTTTCCCCTTTCTCTAAGTTGTTGGTAAGCTCGAAAACTACAAGCTAGCTAGCAAAGCGGACTCTATACAAGCGCGCTAGCTTGTAGTTTTCGAGCCGTAGCTTGCTCTCTTGCTCGCGTAGGGCTTCCAGCGCCAGCAAGCGGAGGTCCGGAAGGACCCGGAGCGAGCAAGAGGGCAAGCGTAGGCTTGAGATAGAAAGCCTACGCGCGCGTCTTGTTGTTTTCGTAGTTTGCTAGCGCGCGTAGGCTCGAAGAGTTCGCTTGCTGGCTCTCACGCCTACGCGCGCGTCGTCTTTTGTTGCTAGCGCGCTACGGGTCGTTCCGGACCTTCGCTTGCTCCCCGGAGCTTGCTTGCTCGCTCCGGCTTTCGAGCCTACGCTTGCTTTCTTGCTCGCTCCGGTCTCCCCTCCGCTTGCTGGGACCACGCTAGCGCGCTCCGGCTTTCGAGCCTACGCTTGCTCCTTCCTTCAGCTGGTGCGCAGGAGCGCACTTCCCTTTTCCCCAACCCTGGTTAGGGGGTGTAATGAATAGAGATCTCCCGCCAGAAGTCTTCTCTTCCTATCACTTCACTTCGTTCGAGAGATCTGATCTCATCGGACCTCACCGGGCCGGGCGAAGGGGAAGGAAGGGATGGGTAGTCCGGGAACAGCAACGGGAGAGGGCTCGTAGCCCCCCTATCCCTCTTCCCCACGCCTATTTGTTCCCCGGGCCCCGGAAAGATGCGGAACTCTTTTTCATTTTTTGAAGAAAAAGATGAATGGATAGGGCCATGATACATTCCGGAATATTGTAAAGGTTAATAGACTCTTTTCGTCCCCTTTTCGATGCCTGCCTGAGGACCAATGTGAATGTTTTGGAATTGGGATGTTCGCCTTTTATAACAAGTAGACCCACGATACGGACTAATAGATGTTCCTACTCTTACCCGTAAGTCAGATCGATTCATAGTTGGTCAGTCCCCCAGGGCACGGCTTCTCGCTTTTCATGAATGTGTCCCCCCCTCTTGCTTATGTGAGTTTGACCCAGCAAGCGGAGGCGAGAAAGAGCAAGCGGAGGCGAGAAAGCAAGCTCCGGGGAGCGAGAAAACGGAGAGCGCGCTAGCGACAAAAGCGCTCCGGCGTGAGAGCCTGCAATGCGGACTCTATACGTATGCGCGCAGACGCTCTCGAGAAAAGGGAGAGCGCAGACGCGCGCTCTCCTTCGGACCCTCCGCTTGCTCTCTGGCTCGCTTCGGGTCCTTTCGGACCTCCGCTTGCTGCTCCGGCTTTCTCGCCTACGCTTGCTGGCTCTCACGCCGGAGCGAGCCAGCAAGCGGAGGGGAGAAAGGACCCGGAGCGCGCTAGCGCGCGTAGGCTTGAAAGCCTACGCTTGCTTGCTCTCAAGCCTACGCGCGCTAGCTAGCTTGTAGTTTTCTCGCTAGCGCGCTTTCCGTTTTCGAGCTTGCTTCTGACTCCCTATGAGCCGTTTTACGACCTGACTTTTTCGGAGGGTCGGCGGGACATGGGAGCCTCAGCTCATGCATCGGTTTACCGAAATCACCTCCGCTATCCCACTTCCTTCTATTCAAAAAGGCGAGCAGCCCTTAAACAAGAAGGCCAAATGGGGGCTCTTCTTTATATAAACCATAAGCCCTAAGTAGTCCCGAAAGCCGAACTCAGCAACTTGTTAGGAGTAGGTTTTGGTTGGAACCCTTTCTATGTTATTAGTAAAGCGCTAATGCCCTATCTATAGTCAGGGGCCTTTTCAATAAGGCTCGCGTAGGGGCGCTCACCTTTTTTGGCTCCCTTCGCTCCACTAGCCTTGATTGGCGGATGGAAGTACCAAGGTGCGTCTGGTGGTATCGTATAATTGAGAACGGCGGCATTTAGGAGTGATCTTTCCCTCTTCAACAAGCCAGTGTGATCTCACTTTCGAAAGAGAGTATCGACGTGGCGGTGTAGACGTAGCTCTATAGCTGAGCTAGTCACTGGCTACAGGGCGACCGACTTACCGGACCGGAGGCGTCCGAGAATGTTATGTCAAAAGGACCAACGACGATGAAATGAAGGAGAAGGAGGAGGAGTAGGAGCTAGCTTTAATTGAAGTAGGGACGGAAAAGAATGATTACGAGATAGACAATGAGACAAAGCCAAGAGGGGAGAGCACTTAGACAATTCACTTTGAGTACAGGGAAGTCTGCTGGTAGGAATTCTTCAGGGCGTATTACAGTTTTTCACCGAGGGGGTGGATCGAAGCGATTGCAGCGAAGAATTGATCTGAAACGAAGCACTTCGTCTATGGGCATTGTTGAAAGGATAGAATATGACCCTAATCGTTCTTCTCGGATCGCTCTAGTACGATGGATTAAGGGGGTCCGCCTGAGGAAATTGAACAAGCTCGAAAACGGAAAGCGCGCTAGCGAACGAGAAAACGTAGAGCGCAGACGCGCGCGTAGGCTTGAGAGCCAGCAAGCGGAGGGGGAGAGAGGCGACCCGGAGCGCGCGTCGTCTTTTGTTGCTAGCGCGCGTAGGCTCGATAGAGTTCGCTTGCTGCTACGGCTTTCTATTGGCCAGCCTCCGCTTGCTCTTTCGAGCCCTAGCTTGCTTTCTTGCTCGCTCTGGTCTCACCTCCGCTTGCTCGCTCCGCCGCCTAAGATCCTCGAACCTACCACGACCACCATCCGCGGCCTATTTTCGTTCTCTTACCTGCCCGGAAAGGGTGATCAAATAAAGGTAGCTTGCTTCTCTCCTGGACTGATGGCGGCTTATGTAGCGGTCGGCCTTCCTACCAGAATGTCCCCTTGGTCGAAGAGCCCCTTTACTAGTAAGGGCGCAGGAAGCAAAAAAACTTGCGCGAAGGACGTTTTCTTTTCTGCCTTCTCCTCTCCAAAGGCCAAGGGAGAGACTGCATCCCTTTCCTTCGGTAGCTCTTTTGGTTTCCCAAGGATAGCGGTAGCTGGGGCAAAGCCCGCTTTCTTCGCTCCGCGAATGAGAGAGTATGAGGATAATAAACTCAGAGGAAAAAACACGTTCTCTCTTTGCGAGGTCCGAAAGTGGAGAACGCATAGCATTCTCTGGACACAGAGAATCAAACGTAAAGCAGCGCTTTCTTGGCAAAGTTTTAGGCGGCAAGATACTTTAGGGCTTGTTGGAGCTGCTGAGCATAACAAATCGAAGCCGAAGACGGATCAAGGTAGCTTGCCTGCAAAGCCGATAGGCGGAGGGACGAAGGATGGAGCGTGCAAAGTCGATCGTGCACCTGTCGTGTGACCCGTTGGTCCTAAGCAATGTCTTGCGCGAAGCGACCCAGCGAGAAAACGGAGAAAGCGCGCTAGCGCGCTCCGGCTTTCGAGCAGCCTCCGCTTGCTAGGGGGGCACTAAAATGGAACTTCGATCGGATGCGGGTATCCAATCCCGCCGCTGAGATGTCCAGCGGATTCCTGGGCCTTGACGAATGGGCGGCCACCTTGTACGTTAGAAGAGCAAAAGGCCCGGGGCATAGCAGGATGAACCAATGTGAATGAGTGTCAGCTTCGTTGCCCGAACACGATTGGTGCTGACCACACTAGGTGCTACCGTGGTAGCAAGAGAGGCCAGGCGGTGACAATTGAGAGGTTGTCACTGAGCATTCCTAGTCACACGGGAAGAGAGGTCAAATGGCAAGGCAAAGCCATACGCCCGTTGGGCTCCTCGCGGAGTATAGCTCACATCCAAACATCTGATTGGGGAACGGGGCAACGCCCATGAAGCTCCGGCGGAAAGGGAAGGCCTGCCAGGCCGTATGCCCATGGGTGCAGGATTCTTCGAAAAAGCGCGGGCTGACTCGGAGACCTGGGACCTTGGCTTAGCAAGGGATGAAGGGAGCAAGCGGAGGCTAGACCGGAGCGAGCAAGAAAGCGGCGAGAAAGAGCAAGCGGAGGCTCGAAAGCCGGAGCGAGCAAGCAAGCTCCGGGGAGCGAGAAAACGGAGAGCGCGCTAGCGAGAAAAGCGCTCCGGCGTGAGAGCCTGCAATGCGGACTCTATACGTATGCGCGCAGACGCTCTCGAGAAAACGTAGTATGAGCGCAGACGCTCTCGAGAAAACGGGGAGCGCAGACGCGCGCGTAGGCTTTCTATTAGAGCCTCCGCTTGCTCGAGAGCAAGCCTACGGTCGTTCCGGACCTCCGCTTGCTGCTCTCCTTCGGACCCTACGCTTGCTCTTTTGGCGCGCTTCGCTTCCAGCGCCTACGCTTGCTGCTCTCCTTCGGACCCGGAGCTTGCTCTCTGGCTCGCTTCGGGTCCTTTCGGACCTCTGCTTGCTGGGGAGGAACGACCGTAGGCTTGCTCTCGAGCAAGCGGAGGCTGCTCGAAAACTACAAGCTAACGCGCTTTCCGTTTTCTCGCTTTCTCCGTTTTCTCGCTTGCTAGAATAGAAAGCCGGAGCAGCAAGCAAGCGGAGGTCCGGAACGACCCGTAGCGCGCTAGCAACAAAAGACGAGGCGCGCGTAGGCTTTCTCGCCTCCGCTTGCTCTTTCTCGCCTACGCTTGCTTTCTCGTTCGCTAGCTAGCGAGAAAACGTAGAGCGCGCTAGCGAACGAGAAAACTACGCGCGCACTAGCGCGCGGAGGCTTGAGAGCCAGCAAGCTCCGGTCCGAAAGGACCCGAAGCGCGCCAAAGAGCAAGCGGAGGCTCGAAAGAGCGCGCTAGTGCGCGCGTATAGAGTCCGCATTGCTTGCTGCTCCGGCTTTCTATTAGAGCCTCCGCTTGCTTTCTCGCTAGCGCGCTTGTATTTCCGTTTTCTCGCTAGCTAGCGCGCTTTCCGTTTTCGAGCTTTCTCCGCCAGCGGCGTATGTAGTGGTCGGCCTTCTAAAGCTCGCTAAGCTTCGCTTCCCTCCCCCTTCCCTTTAGAAATGTTGTAGAAAGTCTGAACTTAGTAGTCGGCATTCTATAAGCGACTTGTCGAGTCTACGAAGCTTTGCTTCTTGTAGTCGGCCCGTAATGCCTCCCTTCATTTGCTTGCCTCCTTCCAGCTCTGAATGCCTAATGCCTATTATCTAGTGCTAGAAGCTAACCGCCAGAAGCTCACCCTTCGGGTCTCGCTTCCAGCGCAGGAGGCCAAGCATTCTGCCGGATGTCCCGGCCTGGGAGCCCCCTTCGCCTTGACTTTAGTCTTGAGTCGTACTTAAGTAGCTAAGTTTCCAAAGGTGAACAGCCCCCGCCCTTTATAGTCGTAAAGGGCTTCTCAGAAAAGGTTGGAAGGAGGCATTCGAAAGGCCGACCACTATATCATAGGCCTTTCTGGTGGGAAGGCCGACGACTACACGGACTCTATACCAAGTCATGAGCGATAGCGAAGCTGAGCCTTCGCCTATAGGCGAAGGGACGAAAGCCCGACGAAGGCCTATGATTTAATAGTAAGAAAGAAAGTAGGTTAAGGTTACGAAGTAACTTAGCCGTCTACTAAGGGAAGTCGGTACGGAGTCACGTCAACTGTGGATATAGACTAGGCTATAAGGAACGGAGTCTTAAACTATGGACCGAGACTACACTAAGGAACAAGGAAGCTTGACTGAGCAAAGAAGTCAAGGAACGAAGCTGCTTCTATAATAGCCCCGGAGGGCGAAGGCTTTTTGAAAAAGGCTTTTTTGTATTACATGTATTTTCTTTTTTCGTCTTTCTATTTCGAGAGAGGGGGCTTCAAGTTCTTAGGAAGAGCCGTACGAGGCAGCTCACGTACGGTTCGGGAGCCGAGCCCCAGCACAGGGGCTTAGGTCAACACTTATATAATAGCCAGTCATCAATTGGAAGCGGGCAAGATGGTGATGAATTGCGATTGGTCCAAACCTTCGACCAGCGACTTATTGAGACCTGCCCAGAATGCCCATACATACTAAGACCTTATTCACCACACAGCGAAGAAAGGCCGAGTGGAAGGGGGCAGTCAGCTGGCTGCTTCTTGGCCACGCCCCCTGCTTATGGATAGGAGATACTTGATCTAATAAGAAATTGCATACCATTAGCCGATATACGTATAGGAACATGGGTACATGATATTGAATGTCATCCAGGTCAAGGCGCAAGACTGGCTCGAGCCGCAGGAACTTTTGCTAAAATAATGAAGGAACCAGCGAGAAAACTACAAGCTAGCTAGCAAAGCGGACTCTATACAAGCGCGCTAGCGAACGAGAAAAGGTAGAGCGCAGACGCGCGCTCTCCTTCGGACCCTCCGCTTGCTCTCTGGCTCGCTTCGGGTCCTTTCGGACCTCCGCTTGCTAGGCTCGAAAGAGCAAGCTACTGCTACGGCTCTCACGCCTACGCGCGCCTCGTCTTTTGTTGCTAGCGCGCGTAGGCTCGAAGAGTTCGCTTGCTTTCGAGCCTACTTTATTCTTTTCTTTTTTTGCTCTCTTGCTCGCTCTCCTTCGGACCCTCCGCTTGCTTGCTCGCTCCGGCTTTCGAGCCTACGCTTGCTCCCCCCACACTCTCTCTTAGGCTTGTGCGGCTACCTTCGGGGCTTGAAAAAGTAAATGGAATTCCCGCTGCCGAGCTACTATTGGTAGAGTTTCCAATCCCCAGCAAGCGTAGGCTAGAACGGAGCGAGCAAGAGAGCGGCTCGAAAGCCGCGTTAGCGCTTGTAGTTTTCTCGCTGGACAAAGCCGGTGGTTAGGCAAAGGCCCCATTGTTCGTGGTGGTGCAATGAATCCAGTGGATCATCCTCATAGAGGAGGTGAGGGGGAGCGAGAAAACGGAAATACAAGCGCGCTAGCGAGAAAGCAAGCGGAGGCTCTAATAGAAAGCCGGAGCAGCAAGCAATGCGGACTCTATACGCGCGCACTAGCGCGCTCTCCTTCGGACCGGAGCTTGCTGGCTCTCAAGCCGGAGCGCGCTAGTGCGCGCGTAGTTTTCTCGTTCGCTAGCGCGCTCTACGTTTTCTCGCTAGCTAGCGAACGAGAAAGCAAGCGTAGGCTCGAAAGCCGGAGCAGCAAGCGGAGGTCCGAAAGGACCCGAAGCGAGAAAACTACGCGCGCACTAGCGCGCTCCGGCTTTCGAGCCTCCGCTTGCTGGCTCTCAAGCCGGAGCAGCAAGCAATGCGGACTCTATACGCGCGCACTAGCGCGCTCTTTCGAGCCTCCGCTTGCTCTTTGGCGCGCTTCGCTTCCAGCGCCTACGCTTGCTGGCTCTCAAGCCGTAGCAGCAAGCGAGAAAACGGAGAAAGCGCAGACGCTCTCGAGAAAACGGAGAGCGCAGACGCGCGCGTAGGCTTTCTATTAGAGCCTACGCTTGCTCGCTTGCTCGCTCCGGGTCCTGTATCCCCAGCAAGTTCAGGTCCGGTCCGGAACGACCGACCCTACGCGCGCCAGAGAGCAAGCGAAGGTCCGAAAGGGGACCCGAAGCGCGCCAAAGAGCAAGCGGAGGCTCGAAAGAGCGCGCGTCTGCGCGCTCCGTTTTCTCGCTTGCTGCTCCGGCTTTCTCTTCGAGCCTCCGCTTGCTCTTTGGCGCGCTTCGCTTCCAGCGCCTACGCTTGCTGGCTCGAAAGCCGGAGCAGCAAGCGAGAAAACGGGAGCGCGCAGACGCGCGCTCTTTCGAGCCTCCGCTTGCTCTCTTGCTCGCGTAGGGTCGTTCCTCCCCTCCGCTTGCTCTCTTGCTCGCGTAGGGTCGTTCCTCCCCTCCGCTTGCTCTCTTGCTCGCTCCGGGTCGTTCCGGACCTCCGCTTGCTCTCTTGCTCGCGTAGGGTCGTTCCTCCCCTCCGCTTGCTCTCTTGCTCGCGTAGGGTCGTTCCTCCCCAGCAAGCTCCGGTCCGAAAGGACCCGAAGCGCGCCAAAGAGCAAGCTCCGGTCCGAAAGGACCCGAAGCGCGCCAAAGAGCAAGCTCCGGTCCGAAAGGACCCGAAGCGCGCCAAAGAGCAAGCGGAGGCTCGAAAGAGCGCGCTAGTGCGCGCGTAGTTTTCTCGCTGGCTCTCAAGCCTCCGCGCGCTAGTGCGCGCGTATAGAGTCCGCTTCGTTCGCGTCTGCGCTCTCCGTTTTCTCGAGAGCGTCTGCGCTCTACCTTTTCTCGAGAGCGTCTGCGCGAATACTACCTTTTCTCGCTTGCTGCTCCGGCTTTCTATTCTAGCAAGCGAGAAAACGGAGAAAGCGCAGACGCGCGCTCCGGCTTTCGAGCAGCCTCCGCTTGCTGGCTCTCACGCCTACGCGCGCTAGCGCGCTCTACGTTTTCTCGCTCCCCGGAGCTTGCTCTTTCTCGCCTACGCTTACTGGGGTTCGGGTCGGGTGAACCGACCCCGGATGTAGTCTGTCGCGTGACGAACCGGGTTACCAAACTCACGAGTCGAATAAAAGGGAGTTCGCTTCAAGAGGTGTTGGTTCGAATCCAACTCGTGAGAAGAAATCCAAACGTTGGTCAGAAAGATGTGTTAAGTGGCAGAATCAGTGCATGAGAACAGAAGGGAGAGGGCTCAAGCTTTACAAACCATTCTACTTCTACCATTGGGATCCATTAACCTGCCAACTCGGGAGAGTCCACCGAAGCGCATGTGTTAACCATATTGCAGATAAATCCATAGAATCAGAAGTATATGGACCAGAATCGGATGTCTGAGTTCCAGAAGAGGTCAACTTCTTTTCTTTCCGAGAATCGGATGTGGGAGAATATCTCATTCTAAGGCAAGAGCTCTATCTTATTTATGTAATATGTCAGGTCAGAGTTCATTCTTTGACTCCTAGTATGAGTGTGCCAAGGCAGGAAAACTAGGAAGGCTTTCGTCTAACTGAAAAACCACATTTTTTACCTGGTCGGTTTTCGCAATGAGATCGATGGTTGTCTCCCCCTTGTTCCAGAATAACCATATGCCGCCAGAGAAGCCCACTGGATCTACACGTTCAAGACCTGAGTATGGGATTTCTCTAAATAGTTCTTCTGCTCTGACTCCACCAAGACCTGTCTCAGTAAGGAGAAGTATGCCAGGTTTGTGTTGGCGGAGGAGTTGACGTAAATGCATTTGAGTATCGGGGTGCGCTGCGCCCCGCACCTTCCACATCTTTATCTTCATTTTTTTGGGAGTGAGGAAGCAAGCGGAGGGTCCGAAGGAGAGCGCGCACGAGAGCAAGCTCCGGGGAGTAAGCGAGAAAACTACGCGCGCACTAGCGCGCTCCGGCTTTCGAGCCGTAGCCTCCGCTTGCTCTTTGGCTCGCTGCGGGTCGGTCGTTCCTCTCCGGACCTCCGCTTGCTCTTTGGCTCGCTGCGGGTTGGTCGTTCCTCTCCGGACCTCCGCTTGCTCTTTGGCTCGCTTCGGGTCCTTTCGGACCTCCGCTTGCTCTTTGGCTCGCTTCGGGTCCTTTCGGACCTCCGCTTGCTCTTTGGCTCGCTTCGGGTCCTTTCGGACCTCCGCTTGCTCTTTGGCTCGCTTCGGGTCCTTTCGGACCTCCGCTTGCTCTTTGGCTCGCTTCGGGTCCTTTCGGACCTCCGCTTGCTCTTTGGCTCGCTTCGGGTCCTTTCGGACCTCCGCTTGCTCTTTGGCTCGCTTCGGGTCCTTTCGGACCGGAGCTTGCTGGGTAGACCCTACGCGCGCTAGCGTACTTGTTGTTTTCTCGGTTGCTAGCAAGCGTAGGCTCGAAAACGGAAAGCGCTAGCGCGCTTGTATAGAGTCCGCATCGCTTTCTCCGTTTTCTCGCTTTCGAGCCCTAGCTTGCTTTCTTGCTCGCGTAGGGCTTCCAGCGCCTCCGCTTGCTCTCTTGCGCGCTCTCCTTCGGACCCGGAGCTTGCTCTTTTGGCGCGCTTCGCTTCCAGCGCCTCCGCTTGCTGATTCTGATCTTGATCTAGTTTGAATTTAGGAATTTCTTTTTCGGTCTTAGAGCCGGTAGACTTATGTAGTATAATAAGAATGAGCAACGTCGATGAAGAATAGCAAGTTGGGGATTCTGTCATGCTTGACTATCTCTTTTTCATGACCGGATTGTCAAAGGAGAATTGGTATATAAGGCTGAGAATACCCCCGCTGAAACACAGCCTTTGCCGGATCACCAAGCTTATTACTCTCTAAATCTGCCAACTGCTTCAGCCAATGGCTTCTTTCCCAGCAGGCAATGAGACTAAGTCAACTTCTTTTTTTCCTGGGCATTGATTTCTTCCTGTATAGCATCTCTCCAGCAAGAATGATTGGAGGCTTCAGCAAATGATTCAGGTTCATGAGAAGATTGAACTGACATGAGGTAAGCTCGAAAACGGAAAGCGCGCTAGCAAAGCGGACTCTATACAAGCGCGCTAGCGAACGAGAAAACTACGAGCGCGCTAGCGCGCGTAGGCTTGAGAGCCAGCAAGCGGAGGCTCGAAAGCCGGAGCGCGCTAGTGCGCGCTCCGTTTTCTCGCTTGCTGCTCCGGCTTTCTATTCGAGCAGCCTCCGCTTGCTGGCTCGCTCCGGCTTTCGAGCCGTAGCTTGCCAGAGAGCAAGCGTACGCTTTCTATTCTCCCCTCCGCTTGCTCTTTCTCGCCGCTTTCTTGCTCGCTCCGGTCTAGCCGTAGCAAGCGTAGGCGAGAAAGCCGGAGCAGCAAGTTCAGGTCCGGTCCGGAACGACCGACCCGGAGCGCGCCAGAGAGCAAGCGAAGGTCCGAAAGGACCCGAAGCGCGCCAAAGAGCAAGCGGAGGGTCCGAAGGAGAGCGCGCGTCTGCGCTCTACCTTTTCTCGTTCGCTAGCGCGCTCATACTACGTTTTCTCGCTTGCTCTCTTGCTCGCGTAGGGTCGGACCTCCGCTTGCTGGGGAAAACGATTCATAAGAAAAAAATCCTTCAACAGGATAATCAACTTGAGAGGATCGACGAACCTGAGAGAGGGATCCAGAATCAGAGGAAGCGACTGGTTCCGAGCGGACTCGTGGTAATGAAATTGGATTATCGTAGAATAAGAGGAGCAAGCGTCTTAGAAAATGACTCAAGTGAAAAGACAGATGCCGCCGCAGCGAGGCGAGGGAGTAACTTGTCTGGTCTTGCGGTGCACTCACTCCCGTTACGAGAATGAAATGAGGCCCCAGCTCGACTCGAGACCAAGCTCGAAAACTACAAGCGCGCTAGCAAAGCGGACTCTATACAAGCGCGCTAGCGAACGAGAAAACGTAGTATGAGCGCAGACGCTCTCGAGAAAAGGTAGAGCGCAGACGCTCTCGAGAAAAGGGAGAGCGCAGACGCGCGCGTAGGCTTGAGAGCCAGCAAGCTCCGGTCCGAAAGGACCCGAAGCGCGCCAAAGAGCAAGCGGAGGGGAGGAAGGACCGTAGGCTTGCTCTCGGGCAAGCTACGGCTTTCGATAGAAAGCCTACGCGCGCGGATTCTTTTCTTGCTAGCGCGCTCCGGGTCCTTCCGGACCTTCGCTTGCTGCTCCGGCTTTCGGACCTCCGCTTGCTCTCTGGCTCGCTTCGCTTCCAGCGCTTCCGCTTGCTCTCTGGCTCGCTCTCCTTCGGACCCTCCGCTTGCTCTCTGGCTCGCTCTCCTTCGGACCCTACGCTTGCTCTCTGGCTCGCTTCGGGTCCTTTCGGACCTCCGCTTGCTGCTCCGGCTTTCGAGCCTACGCTTGCTGCTCCGGCTTTCTATTGAGCAGCCTCCGCTTGCTTGCTCGCGTACTCTTCGAGCCTCCGCTTGCTTTCTCGCCGTAGCTTGCAACTACAAGCTAGCTAGCGCGCTCCGGCTTTCGAGCCTACGCTTGCTCGCACCAATAGCGGCACTGAGCGGCCGGAGATTGATTGAAAAGGCAGCCCCCCCGCCTACCTACTCGTGCTCGTAGCTCGATCGGAGGTCAAGAGTGTGGTCTGGCGGAAAAACATAAGTCGTCCGTATCAAGTGATACGTGAATTGCTCAGTAGTGCTTCGCCACTACCGTAGCTGGCGGAAATAGCTTAATGGTAGAGCATAGCCTTGCCAAGGCTGAGGTTGAGGGTTCAAGTCCCTCCTTCCGCTCCTGGCTTCGTCGTTTAGTGTTAACGAGTGGAGTGCATAAGCCCCTTTAGAGAGAGGGGCGAGCAGCAAGCAGCCCCTTGGTTAGGGTTCCAAACCTATCAACCTAAGTTGAAGAAAGGGGCAAGCCAAAACCTACTCCTAACAAGCTCGAAAACTACAAGCGAGAAAACGGAAAGCGCGCTAGCGAACGAGAAAACTACGAGCGCGCTAGCGCGCGTAGGCGTGAGAGCCAGCAAGCGTAGGTCCGGAACGACCCGGAGCGAGCAAGAGGGCAAGCGGAGGCTTGAAAGCCGGAGCGCGCTAGCGCGCTCCGGGTCTCGTTCCGGACCTTCGCTTGCTCTCTGGCGCGCGTAGGGTCGGTCGTTCCGGACCGGACCTTCACTTGCTTGCTACCGAACGAGAAAACGGAGAAAGCGCAGACGCGAACGAAGCGGACTCTATACGCGCGCACTAGCGCGCGGAGGCTTGAGAGCCAGCGAGAAAACGGAGCGCGCACTAGCGCGCTCTTTCGAGCCTCCGCTTGCTCTTTGGCGCGCTTCGGGTCCTTTCGGACCGGAGCTTGCTCTTTGGCGCGCTTCGCTTCCAGCGCCTACGCTTGCTGGGGAGGAACGACCCTACGCGAGCAAGAGAGCAAGCGGAGGTCCGGAACGACCCTACGCGAGCAAGAGAGCAAGCGGAGGTCCGGAACGACCCTACGCGAGCAAGAGAGCAAGCGGAGGCTCGAAAGAGCGCGCGTCTGCGCGCTCCGTTTTCTCGCTTGCTGCTCCGGCTTTCTATTCTATTAGAGCCTACGCTTGCCATATAGCAAGCCTACGGTCCTTCCTCCCCTCCGCTTGCTGCTACGGCTTTCTCGCCTCCGCTTGCTCTCTGGCTCGCTTCGCTTCCAGCG